AATGCCTAATCTAATCCATATAAATAAAGAAAAAAAAAAGTAAATTTTTTGCTCTATCCATATTTTTCTCATCCGTTCTGATCTTTCTAACGATCTATATTCATGATTCTTAAATCTTAAATAAAGTATCAAGAAAGGAAAAAGGGGCTTTTTTCTTATTGAAAGATTGAATATCCTTTTTTTACAATAAAAAAAAGAACCACAGGCCGGCTTACTAGTAATTCGTATCACTCTCACTAAAGCATATATTTATGTGGATATCAATATATCATTCATGTATCTCTTATAACATGACGAGTAGAATATTCTTATGAAACTATAAGAATCTGTATGCCATACACCTTGCTGGGATTGTAGTTCAATCGGTCAGAGCACCGCCCTGTCAAGGCGGAAGCTGCGGGTTCGAGCCCCGTCAGTCCCGAACTAGGATATAGGACCTGATGGATTTTTCATTCAATGCATCTCTCTATTTTCTGCGAAAGGCAACACAGGGAGCAAAATGGAATTCCGGTAGGGGATCCCTATTTCTTTTGTTTTTTGTTTCGCATTTCTCATCAGACAAAGACGGAAATTTCCATTTCTTCCACTAGTATCGATTTATAAGGTAGAGACATATGTGGGTTGGTACAATCGGCGGTATTACATTACAATATTCAGACTATATTGATTGAGTATTTTAAGAGATACCATACTCACTTTCTTTTTTATTGTTCTTGATCCATAAATTTGTTTGTGTTATCCTCAATTATTAATTAATACTAATTGGTTGGAAGCAACCTATCTCATTCTCATTCAAATTGCATACTGAATATACGTTCTAATCCCAATCCAAGAAGAGTATACTAATTAAATAAAAAGAAGAAAAGGCCAACCAAGCAACCCCCTCCCCCTTTTTTTTATTAGTAAATTGGTTGGAATATTCGATTTTTTATACTTAATCTGTCCTTTTTTCCATCTCACTTCTACTGTTTGTTTGGATTGGATCTGTGTATGACCCATAGTGGTTATATGATACCTCATAATTGTATGTATTATATGTATACTATTGTATGTATAAGTAGTAGAATTGTATAAGGAAGATAATAGGTTATAGAAAAAAAGTGAAAAAAAAAATAAAATGAAAGTCCAATGAAATGATAGGATTTATGATTCAATTAAAAATACCATTTTTTATTTCTATTTAGTATGGATAAAGGATTTTACTATATTATACTATTCAATTCTCGACAAGGAATCCATTTGATAGATCAGATATTGTTATTCATAATATTGATCCGATTCAGTATCATCAGGATGCAATCCATCCCATTGAATTTACAGGAGTCAAATTTATCATCTCTATGGGATTAGATCCCGAGTTATTGCGAAACAAAAAACAAAAAGAAGATTATGGAAGTAAATATTCTTGCACTTATTGCTACTGCACTGTTCATTTTAGTTCCTACTGCTTTTTTACTTATCATATACGTAAAAACAGTCAGCCAAAATAATTAATTTGAATGAAACTTGAATTAGTAGTTCTTATCAATGATTGAAGAAATGAAAGAAAGAGATTCAAACTTTCAGTCTTAAATGAAATGATTGGGCTGGAATCAGAAATGGAAGTATCTGAGATAGTGTGTTAGAAAGAACTATATATATAGTTCTTTCTAACACACTATCTTAGTATTATAGAATGTTTCTAAAGTTGTATTGTCTACGAATATAGTCTTCATTTCGTATAGATCAATTTAATATATGTACATATATTAGATGTACCTCGAAATAGTATTCTCATTTATTTTTAGGCTTCGCAAAAGAAAAACAAAATGATCACAATAAAGAATTGATACAATTGAATTATTTAATTAATTACTCAATTAGTACCCTATAATCCTAGAGTCCACTCCTTCCCCATACTACAAGTGAAAGAGAAAATGTAAAGACTACCATTAAAGCAGCCCAAGCGAGACTTACTATATCCATGTGAATTATGTCCCCTATCTCTATGAAGGAATTGTTCCATTATTTATTAATAATCATAGTGGAATCAATGGCGCAGAGTCAAAATAGAATTCTGACTTAAGGATATTGATGAGCCAAACCAATTCAATGAATACACTTGCAAAAGGTTCCTATATTTATATTATTCTTTAATTATTAAATTATTATATTTCTAGTAGAATCCGTAAGCATTAAGTAAAAATACACAGACCTTCTTTTCTTTGGAAATATCAAAGGAATGCTCCTAATGGGGCAGGTAAGAATAAAGAATAGTAAAATCTGTTGTTTTGGTACCCTTCTTTCATATGCAAAAACATAAAAATATACCATCAAGATAGATAACTTTCTATACAGATATCCATTTTGACTCTATAAGAGCAGACAGACCATCCTGATTGCATGTCTGAGCACTCAGAGACTCTCGTGAGTCTGGATACTAAAGTATCTTCGCACCAGTCCACAATTCCGAAATAGAGTTCCCTTCATGCTATCCAATCTAATTTCATATTTAATATCAGACGGAGTCACTAAACTCTACCTTACTGAACTGAGGGTAGTATAAGATAAATAGTATAAGATAATTAGGGGATCTTTATATTGTATAATCTCTTCTTTAATCCTAGGAGAAAAAAAACGAGGATCCTTTAGGAATAGGACTGGATACCAAGATTTCCGACCTCTGGATTTCGCAGTTCTGAATCCCAGAATTGACACTCTCACTATTTATTTCTTTATTTGATTCAAATTTCAAAATAAATGGTCCGAACTAATCATTAATAAATAATCAAATCAAATAAAGAAATAATAAGGGAGGGCTGTTTCATCCATATTTGCACCGTACCGGTTTGGGCCACACCCACCCAGAACCCGTGGATTCTAAAAAAAAAGTATTGGCACGTCTGCTTTGCTTAGTTCTTAATCTTTTGTTGATTAGGCGACACCCGGATTTGAACCGGGGATAAAGGATTTGCAGTCCCCCGCCTTACCACTTGGCCATGTCGCCCAGTTCGATCCAATCCAAAATGGATAAAAAGATTATCCATATTCTATAATTCTATTCATTTTTTTTTATCTTTAATCCCGTCGGTCATACTTATCCTAAAAAATGGATTTTCGGTCACAGGCTGAAAAATTCAGGGCAAATTGAAACTATTAACCATTACTTTGAATTAGCGAACGGGTCTTTCATTTTTATATCAAATGAAATTTGGTTTCCTTAATGGCATAAGAAAAACAAATGGATTTATGACTAATGAGTATCCATTATTTTCAATAATAAATATTTTTCAATTTCAATTATAACAACATATATGTGTATATGTAAACCCCAGAACATAAATTGTTCTTACCCGGATACCGAGCCGGGTCTCGCTCTTATGCGCATATCCCGATTAAAGAATCATCGTCCTTGAATTTTTCATTGAATATTTTGAATATAAACTAGGAATTCTTTGAATTCTTTTTTGCAATGAAATGAAATTTAGTGTGCTAAAAAAAAAAAAAAAGGAAACTCTATACTACTTCTGATTATTCTGTCTTTATCTCATTCATAGAAAGGAGATTAAATCCTGAATCCTTTTTTTGTATCCAATCCTATGGTAATATCATAATAATAGGTAGAAATTGGATCCATTTTGATATTCTATACAAGACTCCATAAGTGTAAGTGACAGAATTTTAGGAATTTTGTATCAATTTTTCTATTTGTACTTGTCGCAAATTCGAACTTGCGTCGAAAAGGCTCTTTATTCCTCCACCTCGTCTCCGTTCATACGTATGAAATACATATATGGGGTTGGTTAAAATTTCATGTGATTCAGTAAACAAAATATACATTCCATCATTGTGAGATCGATCCGTCCGGTTCGATGAACCGTGATGAGCCAATAATGGGATTTTTCAATAAATAAATAAATAGGAAACTTAAGATTAAGATGCTCCGGAATGGAAATGAGGGAATGTCCACAATACCTGGATTTAGTCAGATACAATTTGAGGGATTTTGTAGGTTCATTAATCGTGGCTTGACAGAAGAATTTCATAAGTTTCCAAAAATTGAAGATAGAGATCAAGAAATGGAATTTCAATTATTTGTGGAAAGATATCAATTGGTGGAGCCCTTGATAACAGAAAGAGATGCTGTGTATGAATCGCTCACATATTCTTCTGAATTATATGTACCCGCGGGATTCATTTGGAAAACCGGTAGAGATATGCAACAACAAACTGTTTTTATTGGAAACATTCCTTTAATGAATTCTCTGGGAACCTCTATAGTAAATGGAATATACAGAATTGTGATCAATCAAATATTGCAAAGCCCGGGTATTTACTACCGTTCAGAATTGGATCATAACGGAATTTCTGTCTATACCAGCACTATAATATCAGATTGGGGAGGAAGATCGGAATTAGAGATTGATAAAAGAACAAGGATATGGGCACGTGTAAGTAGGAAACAAAAAATATCTATTCTAGTCCTATCATCAGCTATGGGTTCGAATTTAAGAGCCATTCTAGATAATGTTTGTTACCCTGAAATTTTCTTGTCTTTCTCGAATGATAAGGAGAAAAAAAAGATTGGGTCAAAAGAAAATGCTATTTTGGAGTTTTATCAACAATTTGCTTGCGTGGGTGGGGATCCAGTATTTTCTGAGTCCTTATGTAAGGAATTACAAAAGAAATTTTTTCAACAAAGATGCGAATTAGGAAGGATTGGTCGACGAAATATGAACCAGAGACTGAATCTTGATATACCGCATAACAATACATTTTTGTTACCACGAGATCTATTGGCTGCTGCGGATCATTTGATCGGAATGAAATTTGGAATGGGTACACTTGATGATATGAATCACTTGAAAAATAAACGTATTCGTTCTGTAGCAGATCTGTTACAAGATCAATTTGGATTGGCTCTTGTTCGTTTAGAAAATGCGGTTCGAGGAACTATATGTGGAGCAATCAGGCATAAATTGATACCCACTCCTCAAAATTTGGTCATTTCAACTTCATTAACAACTACTTATGAATCATTTTTTGGCCTACACCCTTTATCTCAAGTTTTGGATCGAACGAATCCATTGACACAAATTGTTCATGGGCGAAAATTGAGTTATTTGGGTCCTGGAGGATTGACGGGGCGAACTGCTAGTTTTCGGATACGAGATATCCATCCAAGCCACTATGGACGTATTTGTCCAATTGACACGTCCGAAGGAATAAATGTTGGACTTATTGGATCCTTAGCTATTCATGTGAGGATTGGTCATTGTGGATCTATAGAGAGTCCGTTTTATGAAATATCTGAGAGATCAAAAGAGGCACGGATGGTTTATTTATCACCAAATAGAGATGAATATTATACGGTAGCAGCAGGAAATTCATTGGCCTTGAATCGGGGTATTCAGGAAGAGCAGGTTGTTCCAGCTCGATATCGTCAAGAATTCCTGACTATTGCATGGGAACAGATTCATTTTAGAAGCATTTTTCCTTTCCAATATTTTTCTATTGGGGCTTCCCTCATTCCTTTTATCGAGCATAATGATGCGAATCGGGCTTTAATGAGTTCTAATATGCAGCGCCAAGCAGTTCCGCTTTCTCGGTCCGAGAAGTGCATTGTTGGAACTGGGCTGGAACGCCAAACGGCTCTAGATTCGGGGGTTTCCGCTATAGCTGAACGCGAGGGAAAGATCATTTATACTGATACTCACAAGATCGTTTTCTCAAGTAATGGGTACACTATAAGCATTCCATTAGTTATGTATCAACGTTCTAACAAAAATACTTGTATGCATCAAAAACCGCGGATTCGGCAGGGGAAATACATTAAAAAGGGACAAATTTTAGCGGATGGTGCAGCTACTGTTGGTGGGGAACTTGCTTTAGGAAAAAATGTATTAGTAGCTTATATGCCATGGGAAGGTTACAATTTTGAAGACGCAGTACTAATTAGCGAACGTCTGGTATATGAAGATATTTATACTTCTTTTCACATCCGGAAATATGAAATTCAGGCTCATGTAACAAGCCAAGGCCCCGAAAGAATCACTAAGGAAATACCGCATTTAGAGGCGCATTTACTCCGCAATTTAGACAGAAATGGAGTTGTGATGCTAGGATCTTGGATAGAAGCAGGCGATATTTTAGTAGGTAAATTAACGCCCCAGACAGCAAACGAATCGTCGTATGCCCCTGAGGATAGATTATTACGAGCCATACTTGGCATTCAGGTATCTACTGCAAAAGAAACTTCTCTAAAACTACCTATAGGTGGGAGGGGTCGAGTTATTGATGTGAGATGGATCCAGAAAAAGGGGGGTTCCGGTTATAATCCAGAAAGGATTCGTGTATATATTTCACAGAAACGCGAAATCAAAGTAGGCGATAAAGTAGCTGGAAGGCATGGGAATAAAGGTATCATTTCAAAAATTTTATCTAGACAAGATATGCCCTATTTTCAAGATGGAACACCTGTTGATATGGTCTTCAATCCATTAGGAGTACCTTCACGAATGAATGTGGGACAGATATTTGAATGCTCGCTCGGGTTAGCAGGGGATCTTCTAAAGAGACATTATAGAATAACACCTTTTGATGAGAGATATGAGCAAGAGGCTTCGAGAAAACTAGTGTTTTCTGAATTATATTCAGCGAGTAAGCAAACAAAAAATCCGTGGGTATTTGAACCCGAGTATCCGGGAAAAAGCAGAATATTTGATGGAAGAACAGGAGATCCTTTTGAACAACCTGTTCAAATAGGAAAGTCCTATATCCTAAAATTAATTCATCAAGTTGATGATAAAATCCATGGACGTTCGAGTGGACATTACGCACTTGTTACACAACAACCCCTTAGAGGAAGGGCCAAGCAAGGGGGACAACGAGTAGGAGAAATGGAAGTTTGGGCTCTAGAGGGATTTGGTGTTGCTCATATTTTACAAGAGATGCTTACTTATAAATCTGATCATATTAGAGCTCGTCAAGAAGTACTCGGTGCTACGATCATCGGAGGAACAGTGCCTAACCCCGAGGATGCTCCAGAATCTTTTCGATTGCTCGTTCGAGAACTACGATCCTTGGCTCTAGAACTGAATCATTTCCTTGTATCTGAGAAGAACTTCCAGATTAATAGGAAGGAAGCTTGATCTGAATGAATCAGAATTTATATTCTATGATCGACCGGTATAAACATCAACAACTTCGAATTGGACCAGTGTCTCCTCAACAAATAAGGGCTTGGGCCAACAAAATCCTACCCAATGGAGAGATAGTTGGGGAGGTGACAAAACCCTATACTTTTCATTATAAAACCAATAAACCAGAAAAAGATGGATTGTTTTGTGAAAGAATCTCTGGACCCATAAAAAGTGGAATTTGTGCTTGTGGAAATTATCGAGTGATTGGGGCTGAAAAAGAAGACCCGAAATTTTGTGAAGAATGTGGGGTGGAATTTGTGGATTCTCGGATACGAAGATATCAAATGGGATACATCAAACTCGCCTGTCCAGTGACTCA